TCGTAATGCGGCGTCTCTTCCGAGACCGGGACCTTTTATCATGACTTCTGCTCGTTGCATACCTTGATCTACTACTGTACGAATAGCATTTGCTGCTGCAGTTTGAGCGGCAAAGGGCGTCCCTCTTCTCGTACCCTTGAATCCACAAGTACCGGCCGAGGACCAGGAAACCACCCGACCCCGTACATCGGTAACCGTGACAATGGTATTATTGAAACTTGCTTGAACATGAATAACCCCCTTTGGTATTCTACGTGCACTTTTACGTGAACCAATACGTACATTTCTACGTGAACCAGTTCTCGGTACAGCTTTTGCCATATTGTATCATCTCATAAATATGAGTCAGAAATATATGGATATATCCATTTCATGTCAAAACAGATTCTTTATTTGTACGTTGAGCCCTTTAGTGAGTCTGATTATCCTTGTCTTTGTTTATGTCTCGGGTTGGAACAAATTACTCTAATGCGCCCCCGCCTACGGATTAGTCGACATTTTTCACAAATTTTACGAACGGAAGCTCTTATTTTCATATTTGTCATTCCTTATCTTAATTCTGAATCTACTTCTTGGTAGAAAATAAGTTTCTTGAAATTTTTCATCTCGAATCGTATTGAATAAAAACCACCTAATCTTTCGAATCCTTGTTTCGGAGTCGATAAATTATACGTCCTCTGGTTGAATCATAACGACTTACTTCAATTTTGACTTTATCTCCTGGCAGTATCCGTATAAAACTACGTCGGATCTTTCCTGAAACATAACCTAGAATCAGATCTTCATTATCTAACCGAACCCGGAACATGCCGTTGGGAAGCGATTCAGTAATTAAACCTTCATGAATCCATTTTTGTTCTTTCATTCCAGGTAAAGCCCCCTTGAAGCATCAACTAATGGAGGAGAAACGATATTAGACAACTCATCCCCTTTCTTTTTTTTTTTACAAATAGGAAGAGGTTTCGGATCCCATTTGGATATTAAAAGGATTACCATATATAACACAAAATTTCTCCGCCGATTCCTTCTAGTCGAGCCTCCCGGTCTGTCATTATACCTCGAGAAGTCGAAAGAATTACAATCCCCATCCCGCCTAAAATTCTAGGAATTCGTTGAGAGTTAGAATAGATTCGCAGACCGGGTTGACTGATCCGTTTTAAATTTAAAAAATTTCTATAGGGTCTTTTCCTATTCCTTCTATGTCGCAGGGTTAAAATTAAAAAATTTTTGTTTTTTTCTCGATGTTTTCTGACGTTTTCGATAAAACCTTCTCGGAAAAGTATTTTAACAATATTTTCGGTAATATTAGTAGATGCTATGCGAACAACTCTTTTTCTATCCATATCAGCATTTCGTATAGAGGTTATTATCTCAGCAATAGTGTCTCTACCCATGATGAACTAAAATTTTTGGTGCCTCAAAATTGGATATAATTAACATGTTTTTCTTTTTTTTTTTATTGGTTTATGAATATGAATTTTTCAAGGTATATGCGTGAGACACAATCTACGAATTAATCTAGTTCTTAATCTATTTCTTTCAAATGCCCCAAGATCTCATTTTATTTTATAATACCTCGGGAGCTAATGAAACTATTTTAGTAAAATTTAATTGTCTCAATTCGCGGGGGATTGCACCAAAAATTCGAGTTCCTTTTGGATTTCCTTCTTGATCAATCACAACTGCAGCATTGTCATCATATCGTATTATCATACCGCTGTCACGTTTAAGTTCTTTACAGGTGCGAACAATTACAGCCCTGACTACTTCTGATTTTTCTAGGGGCATATTTGGTACTGCTTCTTTGATCACAGCAACAATAACGTCACCAATATGAGCATATCGACGATTACTAGCTCCTATGATTCGAATACACATCAATTTTCGGGCCCCGCTGTTATCCGCTACATTTAAATGGGTCTGAGGTTGAATCATATGAATTTTTGAGTCTATTCTTCCAATGCAAAGGATGAAGAAAATAAAAGAAATATTGTTTGTCCAAAAAAAGAAACCTGGGGTTTTGTTTCATTCCCAAGACTCATTTCTGTCGGTTCTACATTTTTATCCCGAAATAATAAATTGAGTTCGTATAGGCATTTTGGATGCTGCTATTAAAATAGCCCTTCTAGCTATATTTTCGGTTACTCCACCCATTTCATATAGTATTCGCCCCGGTTTAACAACAGCTACCCAATATTCAGGGGATCCTTTCCCCGAACCCATACGTGTTTCAGCGGGTCTTACTGTAACTGGTTTGTCTGGAAATATACGGACCCATATTTTTCCACCACGGCGTGCATTTCGTGTCATTGCTCGTCGACCTGCTTCGATTTGTCTAGATGTGATCCAAGCAGGTTCAAGTGCCTGAAGAGCATATTTACCGAAACAAATATGATTACCTCGATAAGATATTCCCTTCATTCTTCCTCTATGTTGTTTACGGAATCTAGTTCTTTTGGGGTTATAGTTGATGGTTGTTTCGGAATTCCATCTCTACTACAGAACTGGACGTGAGAGTTTCTTCTCATCCAGCTCCTCGCGAATAAAAGGATTCAAAATTTAATTTCAATTAATTTGAATAGATATTAGAACATTTTTATAAAAAATTTTATAAAAAAAAAATCGTTTTTTTGTAACGTCCTAATAAATCTTTATTTTCTTTTGTCCTTTATCCAAGTTTACCAATTCAAAAAAAAAAAGAAAGTTTTCGCGGGCGAATATTGACTCTTGCAATCTCTATTTCAGTCCTAGCACTTGTTCGTCACTTCTCCGAATAGATGAATTGATTTCCGGTTCATTTCGCCATCCCAACTAGTGAATCATTAAGATTCATTTGTTCAATAAAATCTTTTGCATTCACAGGTTCCTTCGTTCCCACCGCTTCGTACTAAATGGTTAGGCCAGAATTCTACAACGGAGCTCATAATCCAATTTATTCTTGAGTCAACCTTCTTAGTCTTTATTGGCTCGAAGCTCTTGAGTTTTTTCTTCTATGAGAAGGATTCATTTAATATTTCATTATGGATGAATCAATTAGTATTGATGCTTTATTACACTGTCTTTTATGAGATGACTCATAGACCTTACATATTGGAATTCTATATCATTGATATTCTTTTTCTCTCTTTCTCTCATCCTTCCATTTATCCACACCTTTCTTCTGTATTTTGCTTTAAACTTAGAATTCAAGTTTAATTCAAAAAAAATTTCAGTTGCTACAAAGATATGACCGATTTAGCATATCTTGACTGGTTCTTTAGATCCAGATAATATGAAGTGATGAGTTGGTTTTCATACTACCGGGCTGGTCTTTTTTTAATCCTAACCCTAAAAAACCAACGAGTCACACACTAAGCATAGCAATTATATCAAAAGGTCAATTGAATTTTTATTCAACCCTATAGAATTAAGAATTAGTTTGATTGGCCAGGAAAAGAATGAACGAATTTCCCCTTTTTTGTTCTATCAGCGGATAGAAGGAAAAAACAATGAAAGTTTTCTTATTCCTCTTCCTTGTCTATAAAAATCCAAATTTTGATGCCTAATACCCCATAGATAGTCCGAACTGTATAGGAACAATAATCAATTTTAGCTCGAATGGTTTGTAGGGGAACCCTACCCTCCCGGATCCATTCGACACGTGCAATTTCTTTTCCGTCGATACGCCCTGCAATTTGTACTTGAATTCCTTTTGTATCTGCTTGTTCAGTTAATTCAATAGCCTTTTTCATTGCTTTTCGAAATGAAACTCTATTCTTTAATTGTCCGGCTATAAATTCTGCAAGAATATTAGGGTTTCCATAAGGTTTTGCAATTCTTGTGATAGCAATGTTAAGTTTTCGGTTCACAGAATGAAATTCTTTTTGTAGATTCGTCTGTAATTCTTCGATTCCTCGTGGTCTACTTTCGATTAATAACTTTGGGAATCCCATAAAGATTATGACCTGGATCAAATCGATTCTTTTTTGAATCTCTATACGGGCAATTCCCTCGGCGCCGGAGGATATTCTCATATTCTTTTGAATATAATTTTTGATAAAATCTCTTATTTTTTGATCTTCTTGTAGACCCTCAGAATAATTTTTTGGTTGTGCAAACCAAAGGGAATGGTGACTTTGGGTTGTACCAAGTCGGAAACCAAGTGGATTTATTTTTTGTCCCATACTACCTCACTAATACACATCATGATATACCATAGTTGTCTTTTTCCATCTAGGGTTTTTTAACGAATATAAATATATCTCTTCATATTCATCTAAAGATATATCTTTCACTACAATAGTTATATGACAGGTAGCTTTTTTTATCGCATAACTACGTCCTCGAGCTCTAGGTTTTAATTTCTTCGCGGTAGTACCCTCGTTAACCTCAGCTTTACTAATTACTAAATTGGCTTCGTCGGAACCCATATTGTAACTAGCATTTGCTGCTGCAGAATAAACCAATTTAAAAATTGGATAACATGCTTTATAGGGCATGAGTTCTAGTATCATAAGTGTTTCCTCATAGGAACGTCCGCGAATTTGATCAATTACTCTTCTTGCTTTGTCAGCAGATAGAGATATATGTCGACCTAAAGCGTATACTTCTGTTTTGTTCTTCTTTAGCATAAGGTTTCTCTCCTACTAATGAATCATAAGTAACTATTTATATGTTTTTTAAGATAAGATTAACGAGGAGATCTATTATCGCTTTTTGCATGTCCTCGGAAATTCAAAGTAGGTACAAATTCTCCCAATTTGTGACCTACCATACGATCTGTTATATAAATAGGCAAATGCTCCTTACCATTATGAATAGCAATCGTATGGCCGATCATTGTGGGTATAATGGTAGATGCACGGGACCAAGTTACGATTATTTCTTTTTCTGCTTTTTTATTAAGCTTATCAATTTTTCTTAATAAATGATTGGCTACAAAAGGATTTTTTTTTACTGAACGTATCACAGCTTACTCCTATTTTTTTTTTGTAAAGACGAAGAAAGAAATTCTATTTTCT